GATGAAATAATTTCAATAGATGGAAACCTTATTCTTAGGTAAATCAAATCCAAAATGTTTCTGTAGAAGGTCCAATATCTGTTTCACATCTTCCATGCAAAAATGTTCAATTTTTAGAAGATCTTCTTGACTGTTATTTAAAAGGTCCAATAATGTATGTATATTGGACTTTTTAAGACAATTATAGGTCCTGGAAGGCAATTCTGATTGATCAATAAAAATACATTTCAATGCAATTTTATTTTTGTTTTTCCTTATATTAGCGAATTCGTCATGAAAGGTAAAAAGAGCTAAAGAGACCCTGTTTGCATTGTCCTCTAAATGGATTTCCCGTTCTTCCGCATGTAGAAAAGGAATAAATAAATCAATCAAATTACGGGAAGCTTCGTAAAGTGCTTCCTTAGGAGTTAAACTTCCATTTGTCCATATTTCTAGAAAGAGTATCTCTTGTTTTTCATCCCCATTCCCATAAGAATGGACACTATGGTTTGCATTTCGAACAGGCATGAATACAGCATCTATCGGATAACTTCCATCTTGAAAATTATTGGGGGTTTTCATACTATATCCGCGATCTCTCTCGATTTGTAATTTAATACACAAATCAACCCGTTCTGTCAGGTTAGCTATATGCTGTGTAGCATCAACTATTTCGACAGAGGGTGGCAAGATGATATCTTGAGCAGTTACATATCTAGGACCCCTGACGCAAATAGATGCGTCGAGAGTTCCATACAGATTACTTCTCAATACAATTTCTTTCAAATTCATTACAATTTCATGTACTGATTCTTCAATACCGACTATCGTTGAAAATTCATGAGGCACCCTCTCAGATTTTACACGTGTAATACATGTTCCTTCTATTTCTCCAAGTAAAGCTCTTCGCATCGCGATACCTATCATATCTGCTTGACCTTTCATAAGCGGGGACAGAATGAAACGGCCATAATAAAGGCGCTTACTATCTATTCTTGATTCAACGCACTTCCACCGTAGTGCCCGAGTAGATACCGCTATTTCCTCTCGAACCATGCTAATATTATTGATCTGATTTTTGAATCATTATTTATTTCTCTTGACGTTCAATTCTGATTTCTACACACGCCTTTTTTTAGGGGGTCTACATCCATTATGTGGCATTGGGGTTACATCACGTACGAAACTTAAAAGTATACCACTTCTACGAATGGCCCGCAATGCTGCATCTCTTCCGAGACCAGGACCCTTTATCATGACTTCTGCTCGTTGCATACCCTGATCCACTACTGTACGAATAGCATTTCCCGCAGCGGTTTGAGCTGCAAAAGGTGTCCCTCTTCTGGTGCCCTTGAATCCACAAGTACCAGCGGAGGACCAAGAAACCACTCGACCTCGTACATCTGTAACAGTCACAATGGTATTGTTGAAACTCGCTTGAACGTGAATAACTCCTTTTGGTATTCTACGTCCAGCCTTACGTGACCCAATACGCCCACTTCTACGTGAACCAATTCTTGGTATAGGTTTTGTCATATATATTTTTTCATTATGAGTCAGAAATATACGGATATATCCATTTCATATTAAAGCGAATACTTTCTTTTTTGTATTTGTACATGGGATCCCTTGAAGAGCCCCTTTTAGCAAGATTATCCCTGTCTCTGTTTATGTCTCGGGTTGGAACAAATTACTAAAATTCGTCCACGTCTACGAATCAAACGACATTTTTCACAAATTTTACGAACGGAGGCCCTTATTTTCATATTTTTTATTCCTTACCTTAATTTAGAATCTATTCTTTGGAAGAAAAAAAGTCTCTTGAAATTTGGAACCTCGAATTGGATCCCCACCCCCATGAAAGAAATGTTTAAAAAGGTGCCTAATCATTCGAATCCTTGTTGCGAAGTCTATAAATTATACGTCCTCTGGTTGAATCATAACGACTTACTTCGATTTTGACCCTATCCCCTGGAAGTATCCGTATAAAACTGCGCCGGATTCTCCCTGAAACATAACCTAGGATTAAATCCTCATTATCTAAACGAACCCGGAACATACCATTGGGAAGTGATTCAGTAATTAAACCCTCATGAATCAATTTTTGTTCTTTCATTCCAGGCAACCTCCTTGAAGTATCAACTAATGGGGGAGGGGTGATATTAGACAACCAGCCTTCCCTCTCTTTTTCAGAAATCAGAAGTTGCGGATCCAATTCAGACACCCGAACAGAGGGATTACCATATATAACACAGAATTTCTCCTCCAATGCCTTCTAATCGAGCTTCACGATCTGTCATTATCCCTCGAGAAGTAGAAAGAATAACAATTCCCATTCCGCCTAAAATCCTCGGTATTTTTTGATAGTTGGAATAGATTCGTAAACCCGGTCGGCTGATACGCTTTAAATTTAAAATAGTTCTATATGTTCCTTTCCTATTCCTTCTATGTCGTAGGGTTGAAACCAAGAAATTTTTCTGATTTTCTCGATGCTTCCTAACGTTTTCAATAAATCCTTCTCGTAGAAGTATTCTAACTATGTTTTCGTTCATATTAGTAGATGCTATTCGAACCGTTCCTTTTTTATCCATATCAGCATTTCGTATCGAAGTTATTATATCAGCAATGGTGTCCTTACCCATGGCAAACTAGAATTTGGATTGCCTCTTATTTTTAATATAATCAACATGTTTTCTTTTTTCTTTATTTATTCTTTCTTTTGATTATTTTATTAGGAATGAATAAAGAAAGAATTCATAAGGAAAAGCAAAGGGATACGCGTGAGAAAGGGATATGCATGAGACATCATCTACATAATTGATCTATTTTTGATATCCCACTTAAACTATATATCATGATCTCATCGACTAGTATTTATAATACCTCAGGAGCTAATGAGACTATCTTAGTAAAATTCAATTGTCTCAATTCCCGAGCGATCGCTCCAAAAACTCGGGTTCCTTTTGGATTTCCTTCTTGATCAATGACAACTGCTGCATTGTCATCATATCGTATTATCATACCGTTGTCACGTTTAAGTTCTTTACATGTACGTACAATTACAGCTCGAATTACTTCGGATCTTTCGAGAGGCATATTTGGCACTGCTTCTTTGATTACAGCAACAATAACATCACCAATATTAGCATATCGTCGATTACTAGCTCCTAAGATTCGAATACACATCAATTCTCGAGCTCCGCTGTTGTCCGCTACATTCAAATAGGTCTGAGTTTGAATCATATAATTTGTTTTATCTGTTCTTTTGATGCAAAGGGCGAAGGAAAAAAGAAAGAAATATTCTTTGTCCAGAAATAGAAATTCGAAAAAAAAAATGAAGCAATCCCCGATTTTTTCTTCACTATTTCTTTTGTTTCAACAGCCTTATCCTGCCATAACGAATTGAGTTCGTATAGGCATTTTTGACGCAGCTATTGAAATCGCGGCTCTAGCTACAGTTTCTGATATTCCGCCAATCTCATAAACTATCCGGCCGGGTTTAACGACGGATACCCAATATTCGGGGGATCCCTTACCCGAACCCATACGGGTTTCCGCAGGTCTTACTGTAACGGGTTTATCAGGAAATATGCGTACCCATATTTTTCCCCCGCGGCGCGCATACCGTGCCATAGCCCGTCGGCCTGCTTCTATTTGTCTAGATGTAATCCAAGCAGATTCAAGTGCTTGAAGAGCGTATCTACCGAAACAAATACGATTGCCTCGATAAGATATTCCCTTCATCCTTCCTCTATGTTGTTTACGGAATCTGGTTCTTTTTGGGTTATAGTTGATGGGTATTTCTCCAATCCCATCTCTACTCCAGAACTGGACATGAGAGTTTCTTCTCATCCAGCTCCTCGCGAGCAAAATGAACGATTTGATTTCCGTTTAACCAATAAGACACTAAATCCTGCTATTTATTGATTTAATTGAAATTGAATTTTTTTATTTGTTATACATATGGAAATAGAGAATCTGTATGTACATACAGATAGACATAGATTTTTATAAGACGTCTAGTTCGATTTATAATCCCTTTCATTTTCACACCGAATCCTTGTTTGTTTTAACCTTTCATCGAATCGGCTTGGCCAAACAAAAACCCGGGCAATCCAATAAGCTATTCTTCGCGGGCGAATATTGACTCTTTTATCCGCTTCATTCCTAAGATAAATCGACGACCTCTCAGAAAAATGAATTGGTTCCTAGTTTGTTTCGCCATCCCCACCCAATGAATCATTAGGATTCTATTTAGAAATGAATCCTCTGCAGTCACGGGTTCCATCGTTCCCATAGCTTCTCCATTAATGGTTAGGCCTGAATTATGCAATGGAGCTTTCCATGTTAATGAAATTCGTTCCCGAGTCAATCTTCCCAGTCTCTATTGACTTGGGGCTCTCTATTTATTCGAGTTTTCCTATCCTACGAACTGACCGGATAATTCATCGAATTTTGATCGATATAAATTGAATTTAATGCTTTCTTACACTGCTTTTTCTTTTTTTATGAGATGATTCGCAGGCCATACATATTGGAACCCTATATCATTGATATTTTACTGATATCTTTCTCTCACCTTTCCATTTATCGGCATCCTTCTATTCTATTTTGATTCACAATACATAAGCAGATTGCTTTTTCTTTTATGATTTAATAGAAATCCATAATGTAGTTGCTACAACTATATGAGGTGTCAATCATATAGTGACCGATTTCTCGGATCTCGATAATACGAAGCAATGAGCTGGTTATGAGTTCTCTAGTTGTTATTAGTTAGGGACCTCACCGGTATGTTTATTGTTTTTTTAATCCCAACTCTAAAGAAAAACCAACGAGTCACACACTAAGCATAGCAATTCTTCAAAAAGATAAATTAAATTTTTATTCAACCCTATAGAATTAAGAATTAGAATGACTTCTTTTTTTTTTTGAAGATAAAAACGATGAAACGGTTTTTCGTTTTTTCTTCTATCGGGGTTCTATTATTTTATTTCTCATCCACAAATATCCAAACTTTA